GGCAATACAAAAGTGTGTAAACTATAAAAACGAGTTAAAGTGGATTGGCCCACACTAGCACTTCCACGTAATAACTCTACTAAAGGCGATCCTATTACAGGAATAGCTTCAGGTACGCCTGTCACGATTTTTACTGCCCAATAACCAATTTGGTCCCGAGGTAAGGAATAACCAGTTACACCAAAAGATGCAGTCAATACAGCCAAAACCACACCCGTAACCCAAGTTAATTCACGAGGTTTTTTAAATCCACCTGTGAGATACACACGAAATACGTGCAGGATCATCATGAGAACCATCATACTTGCTGACCATCGATGAACTGATCGGATTAACCAACCAAAGTTGGCCTCAGTCATGATGTATTGAACAGAGGAAAAAGCCTCTGTAACGGTTGGACGATAGTAAAAAGTCATAGCAAAACCCGTAGCTACTTGTACTAGAAAACAAGTAAGTGTGATCCCCCCTAAACAATAAAATATGTTGACATGAGGAGGAACATATTTACTAGTTATATCATCTGCAATCGCCTGAATCTCAAGACGTTCCTCAAACCAATCATATACTTTATTGAGATAGGTAACCCAATGGAACTCCCCCTCTGAGAACCGTATATGAGAATTTCATCTCGTACGGCTCAAGCGGAAACACACAAATACTGATTTCAACGGATATATAATAGAAAATGAAAAACTTCATTAACCACTTGATTCGATTTGCCTCGAAGATACGAAGTAACAAAAATCCGGAATCTCTTCTTTGTGATGATAATGCCAAAAAATATCAAGTTGGCTCATCTGTCTTTCTTTATGTTGATCGTTACAGGCCTCTTGAATCTTCTCTTCCCTATTTTTTATTTGTTATTTGATTTATTGTTTTTTTTTGTGCGTACTGCGGATTTACTCTTGTTTTACTATTGATAGGAATTCTCTTGTTGAGACCCTATGAATCAATTGAAACCTCAGATTCATACTAGAACCACGATGATTTAGCCTCAAGCTAAACTCAAAGGTTCTCTGAGTAAGAACCTTTGATGATCACTTATTGAATGAATGGATGTAATGACTCAACAAAATCTAGAGAAAGAGTTATCCTTCGGTCAAAATAAATCTGAAGGAATAAAATTCGTTTGATTTAGGAAATACCTATTTGAATTTTTTTTGAGTCCGGTTGCGAGGTCTAAATAAATAGTAGGTATGAATCATAGTTCAAATATTTCTTTTCTTGATCTATTCTATATATTCCGTGCTCCAGATACTAGAATAAATATCCGACGAGGTAGAATCATCTTGATAGAGATAACAGGTCCATTCTATGTATTATCAATAGGATCAATTATAACAAGTCACACACTCATATTCCGGAAATACCGAAACAAAAAAATTCCACGGTCGAACTACCAGAATAGAATGGTCTAGAAATCCAAGTCTAAAGTAATTTTTTCTTTGATTGAAAGACTAGGACTTCATAATTCTTATAAACCTAACTCATTGAAATTCCATCCAGTAAAACGGAAGAATTATAAATTTCCAAAATAATAGATAGGAATATCGCAAATAGAGCCATTGCGACCCCCATAAGTGGTGTAGTCCCCCATCCCGGAGCTACTTTACCATATTCCGAATTCAATGGTTTCAATAAATCCCCTACAGTAGTTCGTCTTGGCCCAGATCTAGAACTATCCTCAACGGTTTGTGTAGCCATAAATCCTATTTAATGATTGGTTGAGATCTGTTGACTTTGTATACTATTCCGTTGTAGTTGTAAATAAACGATCTTATCGTAGATCCATTGTGATCTTGAAATTATCTAAAAATGGAAACAGCAACCCTAGTCGCCATCTCCATATCCGGTTTACTTGTAAGCTTTACTGGGTACGCCTTATATACCGCTTTTGGGCAACCCTCTCAACAACTAAGAGATCCATTCGAAGAACACGGGGACTAGTTGAAGTAATGAGCCTCCCAATATGGGAGGCTCATTACTTCAATTAAATTATTTCGAAAGGTTATTTCATTTTTTTAGTCGGAACCTTAGGTGGTTCTCGAAAAAAGATAGCGAAAAAAATTATCCCTAAAGTCGAGACTAAAAGGAATGTATAAACCAATGCTTCCATGGATTCGATCGTGGTTTACAATTATAGCTTCCACACCTATTCATTTGGGATCATTTATCATATCATATAAAGAAAGAAAAAAAGTCAAAGAAAGGTGATTCAAGTCAAGATTTCTCTGATACCCAATGTCAAAAAAAAATAGAGGCGAAAGATACCACAACAATGTCGTATCAGACTACTTGTCTCCTTGTAGTTGGATCTCCAAGTTTTTGGAATGTTCCAAATTCCACTTGAGCATCCAAATCTGGATCAATACCAGCAAAAACATCTCTGAACAAGGTTCTAGCGCCATGCCAAATGTGTCCGAAAAAGAAGAGCAAAGCAAACGTAGCATGCCCAAAAGTGAACCAACCCCTTGGACTGCTACGAAAAACACCATCGGATTTCAAAGTAGCCCGATCTAATTCAAAAATTTCACCTAATTGGGCACGTCTAGCATATTTTTTCACAGTAGCAGGATCAGAATAACTTACTCCATTAAGTTCGCCACCATAGAACTCAACAGTAACACCTACTTGTTCAACACTATACTTTGATTCTGCCCTTCTAAAAGGAACATCAGCTCTCACAATTCCGTCTTCATCTACCAAAACTACCGGAAATGTTTCAAAAAAAGTAGGCATACGACGTACAAAAAGCTCGCGCCCTTCTTTATCTCTAAAGACGGGGTGTCCTAACCATCCAACAGCAATTCCATCCCCATTGTCCATTGAGCCTGCTCTGAATAATCCCCCCTTTGCCGGATTATTACCAATATAATCATAAAAAGCTAATTTTTCGGGAATTTTAGACCAAGCTTCCGATAAACTAAGATTTTCGGCTAGCCCGGCACTAACTCTTCGATATATTTCTTGCTGAAAGTATCCCTGATCCCACTGATAACGAGTAGGACCAAATAATTCGATTGGGGTAGTTGCTGAACCATACCACATAGTTCCAGCAACAACAAAAGCTGCAAAAAAAACAGCAGCGATACTACTGGAAAGTACAGTTTCAATATTGCCCATACGTAATCCTTTGTATAGACGTTGAGGCGGACGAACACTAAGATGGAATAGGCCTGCTAATATGCCCAATGTACCCGCTGCAATATGATGAGAGGCTATTCCTCCCGGAACAAAAGGATCAAAACCTTCCGCGCCCCACGCTGGATTTACAGATTGTACTTTTCCAGTTAGTCCATAAGGATCGGACACCCATATTCCAGGACCATACAAACCTGTTACATGAAATGCGCCAAAGCCAAAGCAAGCTACCCCTGAGAGAAATAAATGAATTCCAAAGATCTTGGGCAAATCCAAAGAAGGTTTTCCCGTACGTTCATCACAGAATATTTCTAGGTCCCAATATACCCAATGCCAGATAGCTGCCAAGAAGCACAAACCGGAAAACACTATGTGTGCCCCTGCCACACCTTCATAACTCCAAATACCCGGATTTGTTATAGTTCCTCCTGAAATACTCCAACCGCCCCACGAATTGGTTATTCCTAAACGAGTCATGAAGGGTATAACGAACATACCTTGTCTCCACATCGGATCAAGAACGGGATCAGAGGGATCAAAAACCGCTAATTCATATAAAGCCATCGAACCAGCCCAACCAGAAACTAGAGCTGTATGCATTATATGAACAGAAAGCAATCGACCGGGATCATTCAATACGACAGTATGAACACGATACCAAGGTAAACCCATGGAAATACCTCTTTATCAAAGAAAAATAGACACTATGCCACTTTATTTTATCGCATTGGAAAAGACTATATATACTAACCATGTACCTAACCTTTTCAGTAGATTCCGTATCAGAAAGGATTAATATTTATTCCATTCCATTGAAAATAACGTGAAAATAACGGAACAATTTTGTTCGTAAGAACAAAGAGAAGCAGATCTATTCTATACCCGATAAGTACCAATACGCAATGGGAGGATTGGTCCCATTTTTGGGGAACGAATGGATAGATACTTGTTTATCATTCGAACGATCGATTTCTTCGTTCAAATTTTTTCTTTATTCATTCTGTCTTACTCTATAAATTTTCCAATCTATGTATCAAATAGAATAAAGAGAAAAAAGGGATGAAGACAATAAACCATTGATTGTTACGTTTCCATATTAAAGTGAAGTATAGTACTAAATTTTTTTCTTTAATTTAATGCCCATTGGTGTTCCAAAAGTACCTTTTCGGAGTCCTGGAGAGGAAGATGCGGTTTGGGTTGACGTATAGTGCGACTTGTCAGACATATTGGGTCATATGGGATTTACCCGTTCTCTCCCCTGATCGAGATATCCTCTGTTTCGCCCAAGAGATATTGTATTGAGTGAGGCATCAATCAATCATTCGGAGCGTGAAGTGCAATTAGATCAATTTATTTTATATTGGGGATCAATATTATCAATTTAGAAGAATTTATGGTTTACTTGGACTGATAAAATAAAGTATCCAGGCTCCGTTCAGAAAATACCAAATCGATAACAAATTGTTAATATAATATATGTATGATTACTACTTGTATCATAAATGATTCTTATACCTACTATTACTTTATACCTACTATTACTATAGTAGTGATAGTAGTGATCCCAAATTGCCGACCAACGGAATAGTATGATGAATACATCAAATAGTTTTGGGAAAGCAAGACACAAAAAAAAAGAAGTCATAACAAAAAAATGGTACTGAGACCATTTGTCCTATATGTGCAAATAGAATTCGGACAGATCTTTTCCCGGGGTAGACCATGAACCTAAAAGAATTGAAAGGACCCATTCAGGAACAAGACAATGACATCGTGATTTTAATATCGATGAAACAATACATCAATGATAGGTTAGTTTAATAAGTTCAGTAATCTCTTTTTTTTTTTTTTTAGAGGGA